GAAGCGCTATGCTTAAAGGGACCCCCCCTGCAGTGCGTCCCTCCTTGAATTATTCGGTCATGCAATACTTATTGAATACAAAGAACAAAATTCATTTCGACCCCCTCGTAGTTCTCAATCATTTCGTGGCACCGGGCGTGGCTGAACCATCTACGATGGGGGGAGCGAATGCACAGGGAAGAAGCAACGAGTTGAGAATACGTTCTCGCATCGCTTTTTTTGTAGAAAGCTCGACCAGCGAGAAAAAGTGTTTGACCGAAGCCAAAAAGAGGTTGACCCACTTCATTCGCCAAGAGAATGATCTTCGCTTCGCTGGAAGAACAAAAACCACCATCTCGCTCTTTCCTTTCTTCGGTGCTACCTTTTTCTTTACAAGGGATGGGGTTGGGGTGTATAAGAACCTTTTTTTTGAGGATGCCCGGGAACAACTCCTAGGTAAATTAAGGATCAAATGTTGGAACCTCATGGGTAAGGATAAGGTAATGGAATTGATAGAGAAATTCATAGACCTAGGTGGGATAGGAGAATTGATAAAGGGAATAGAGATGATGATAGAGATCATACTGAGAAACAGAAGAATTCCGTACGGGTACAACTCTTATTTGAACGAAGTGAAAAAAATGAGATCTTTGTTGTCTAATAGAACAAAGACTAATACCTTAATTGAGTCGGTCAAGATCAAATCTGTTTATCAAAGTGCTTCTCCGATTGCTCAAGACATCTCTTTTCAACCGAGGAACAAAACAAGATCATTTCGTTCTATTTTTAGTAAAATTGTGAAGAATATTCCATTAGTAATGAAAAAAGGGGTTGAGGGGATCCGTATATGTTGTTCAGGTCGATCAGAAGGTGCAGAAATTGCTAGAACTGAATGCGGAAAGTATGGAAAAACATCTCGTAATGTATTTAACCAGAAAATCGATTATGCTCCTGCGGAAGTATCTACTCGTTACGGAATCTTAGGTGTCAAAGTGTGGATTTCATATAGTCAAAAGGGGCGTGCTATATCCGAAACGTACAAAATATAAAAAATATCGTAAAGGCAGATGTAGTAGAGGTTGCAAAACGGACGGTACACAACTTAGTTATGGAAGATATGGAACTAAAAGTTGTAGAGCTGGTCGTCTTTCATATCGAGCCATTGAAGCAGCGCGTCGGGCTACAATCGGACACTTCCATCGTGCTATGAGCGGACAATCCCGAAGAAATGGTAAGATATGGGTAAGAGTTCTCGCGGATCTCCCTATTACCGGGAAACCTACAGAAGTAAGAATGGGAAGAGGAAAAGGAAATCCGACGGGTTGGATTGCTCGTGTGTCCACGGGACAAATCCTATTTGAAATGGATGGTGTGAGTTTGTCAAATGCTCGACAAGCCGCTACATTAGCGGCGCATAAACCATGTTCGTCAACCAAGTTTGTTGAGTGGTCGTAACGTAATTGGGTAGTGGGGAAAAACCGGCCCGGCTTAAAAAGTGATAGTGGTAAGACAAAAAAAGAGAAAAGAACGGCAAGCAAAGTATTCTTAGGAATCAACTCCCTCCGAGAGACCTCACGTATGGAAACCCCGGTAAAATAGAAAGGAAGAAATAAGGAACTCGGATGCAGACCCGAGCCAACGGATTCTCCTTCAGTCAAGCGCAGAGATGGTTTCGCTACCTTGAAAAACGAAGTCATAAGGTTATTTAGAAAAGGAAAGAGGAAACTTTCATCCTTCCAGGTCTACTCTCAACATGGAATGAAAGAGAGTGCTATATAGCAAGCCACCCAATCCGGTCTTCACAAAAAAAGTAAGGAGCTTTACTTTACAACTAGAAGACGGGCGTAGAGGTGAAAGGCGGGCCCCTTCATTGGATTGTCGATTCTGAATTGACATATTTGGGATCGAATGTAGCCTTCAAAGGCGAGGCCCGCCCCAGAAATGGGGCGGGGAAGGAGAAGTGGGAAGTGGGTCTCCTTCGCTTTACTAGAAGTTTAAGATATAGCTTCTAGAAGGGGGTTGGGTGTGATTTTATTTTCCGGTATGCCGCTCCGCCAGCAAGGAGCGAAAGAAGCAAGTGAGCTGTGGTAATGTCAGAATTTGCACCTATTTGTGTCTCTTTAGTGATCAGTCTGCTAGTTGCTTTGATCCTACTCGGTGTTCTTTTTCTATTTTCGAATCGTTCGCCCTATCCAGAAAAATGGCCGCCCCTACACGGCAGAATGTATAAGGATTTAGTCAGATATATTATAGTTTTTGGCGTTCTCGCTATATGCTATTGTCTGTTTCTTAAAATGGGTTCTGTTGACCTTTTTCAGGCACTCTTTTGGAAGATGGGTCTATCTATCGGGGGTCGAGCCCTCTCCTTTGCATTATGTCAGATGGGCTGCTCCGGGGGGCTAGCCTTGGCCATTGTTTTTGCGGGAAAGGCTCTCCTGACTGCCGAAGTGTCAACTCCCGATTTGGCTCAGTCGATGATGCCAAAGTCCTCTCAGGAACCCGCGCACGCACCACTGGCGGAGTCTGTGCCCTCCGCCTTGGAGGAACGAATTGAAGAACTTATTCTGGAGAATGTGGAGCAAAGAAAAGGGGCTCTAGGGGGATGGCCAAAAGGTCTCCGAAGTCCGGCAAGCAGTCGAACACGACTGCAACATCCAAACCCCTGCCGACGAATTCCGCTTAAGCTGGAAAAGGACAAGGAAAAGGAAAGCATGTGAGCTAGTTCGAGACAGTGATCCAGTGCCTGTGGTTGAAGTTTAAGGTTAAAAAGCTGAAGGGGAGACCTTGTAAAGATCTTGTCCAATAGATAGGAATACCCAAGCCAAGAGATCCTACTGGATGTTGAAGAGGCCTTTTCGTGCAACCTATCCTATTCTTTCAATCCTTTAGCTTATTGGTCGAGTTTACACTGCTTTCAGTTAGACTATTCCTAGTGTAACCGTCAAGCCAGAAAGGAATGGAATCAGGTAATCCCCGCTAGGAAAGATAGTCGCAGAAGGGGCATAGCGGCATAAAGGCTTTGTCCAATTCCTCCTCCTCCTCCTACTTCAATATCACCTGCAGCACCCGGATTTCCCCCTCCTAAATAGCAAACAAGATCAGATCCCTTCCCCTTCAATCAAAACTCCGAATTTACTATCACCAACCATGTCGGGAATATAGGCTCTTGGATTAGAGGGCTATCATTCTGTAGCAGGTCGATCCACAGAAAGCGAGAGATTCATTCCAAAAGGAGTAGGCATCATCACGGCCACCCACCGATATGCCGAGGGAAGAAGATACTGGCTAGGAATCGAGCCTTTACGCATGCTAAAAAAAAGTAGTTTTTGTCAATTATACATATCGATATGAGGTCAAGGAATAAAGGTGTGTGGTCCATTCCGTCATCAGCTCTTAGGAGATGCAGTAAAGGATATCCAGCTAGGGGCTGCTTTGACCAATAGTGATAGCTAGTCATCAGCTAGTCAGGTATGATAGGGTGGAAAGGTGTGACTCGACTAAAGAAAGAGAGGGGGAAGGCCAAATACGAGATCACAGGGATCGGGCTGGAGCTCGACAAGAGCGAGACAGGAAACCATACAGTCGACGGCTAGCAAGAAGAAGGAAAAGCTCAAGGGATTCGATTCTTCGAATCACCAAGGCAAGTGCTCCAGCTATCTATTAAAATAGAACCGGGTAGTGGTAGTGAACCGGGGGAGGGTCATCGGTCATGCGAAGGGTAATACAAAGCAACTTTACCTGCGTTCAGAACCAGAATGAGATACCGTACTACTGACTGACATTCAACCTTATTGGAGAGGAGTTGAAACCCGATAATATATCCGTTTCATTGCTAGTCTCCCGAACCCCTCTTTTCGCTTTCTGCTTTCCGCTTCATCCCCTTATCCAACTTCTCCTTCATCCTCGTTGGTCCTTTAACAACCGCTTTCCCGATTGTTGTTCTCTACTCTCTTTTCTCTTACGTGATTTAGTTCTTCTTACTAAGAAGAAGATGCAAAAGGTAACTGCATTTCTCTATGATAACCTTGTAGACTGAAAGGCTATTCCCTCCCCTAACGGAACACTTTACCGAATCTCCTAGACTAAAAAGCTTGAGAGCGAGTCTACGCTCGCCCGCTCTCCTTTCTCTACCCCATTTCTTATTCAATATACGCTTTGTGGCCTCGCCTTTGTTTGAAGGCTAAGGCAACATTCGATTCTGAATAGAGAACTATATCAAGAATCGACCGGAAAAAATAAGACTAAAATTAAGAAAAGGGATTCAATCCAACTCCTAAGACTATAGTTAACAGCAGAAGCGATATTCTATAAAAGAAGTAAGGGCCTTTACCGAGGAAAAACTGTGCTTTCGATGGCAAGGCCAGAACAACCAAGTATCCCCATCATGAGCTATCAAAGGCCGATGTCGTAGCTCCAATCATTGAGACTTCTGCAAATAAGAAGAGGAGGAAGCACACCATCAAGGATGGAAAGACTTAAATCAGCAACTCCCCTTGGATCAGGGGATAACAGGGGTTAGTCCGGCACGAATCAAGCCGAGTGAAAACAAAACTCTACTTCATTGCCCACAGCTTATAGATCTGAAAAGACTTTATTTGTTCGATTCCTAGGGCATTTGGACTGAAAAAGCCTATTCTAATAGCCAAATTCGATAGAGAGGGTAAGCACCCTCGCATCACTTACCTCACTCAAGAGAAATGGGGATATGTCGAATCATTACTATATACCATACCGTAGCAAAAGAACAACAACCTGAAAGGGCTCTCAATAGCGGGTATCGACATAAGACGAAAACAAGGCAGCCAGCCCTTAGGATCAGAAGCGTGAACAAGAGAAGTTCCTATTAATTTAGGACTTTCTAAGTCTAAGACTGAGTTCGGGTGTTTAGGCTTTTTAACCTTGCTATCAAGGGGGTCTCGCCCAGTAAGGATTAAGATAGTATATACCCTGAGGTAAGAGTAAGAAGTATACCCTCGGGAACAACCGCAGAGCTTCCAGTCTCCGCTTCTGATTCACTTGCTAATACCGAATCTCTCCTTTCCTAAGGCTTACGAAAGAAAGAAGAGTAACTGAACTGACTGAGTGAGCTATAAGTTCTTTAGGCTACCTGTCTTACCCTAGCTCCACTTCAGGATTAGGCATACCGGGCCGAGAAAGCCCAGGAGATGAGGCTATGTCTTACTATCACCCGGAATAGGCCGAGAGAGAGTCCTTAGCTTGAGCTTGCATTTCTGGTAGAGGAAAGGCAACTCCCGGATAAAAAAGTAAATAGCTTGCAAATGGAATAGAACAGAGAGCTTGGCTTAGAAGGGGACTTCGGACATACCTGTTGTAAAGCGAGATTCTAAAGCGGAAGGATCCAACCGGGAGGGTACATATTTCAACCAATGCTGTCACTATCTAATTAGCCTTCGTAGCAATTCTGCCTTCTTCTGGAAAATCTTTAGTTGCAACTGGTCGAGCTAGTTTACTTCCAAGACTTCACCACAAACGAACTCTGATTTCTCTCATTCAAGCCCTCGAATCCTATCCTTCTTTTTCACTGGATGAAGTTACTTGGCGCTCTTCTTCTGATAACACGAGCTAAGGGTTTCACTAAAAGGAGTTTGGCTAAGCCTAGGATCCGTGGATAGACCAAACCCTATAGCTGGCAATAGACCTCAATCACAAGCGAAGGCGAAGGGAGCGCTGTAGCGGTAAAAGGGCTCATTCTAGAGGGAGAACCCCGCTTGAAGCGACATCACCCACTCTCTTTCTTCTTCTTGTTCTTGGCAAAGCCATTCTTCAATTGTTGATAACAAGCCGTTTATCACTCCCTAGGTTTCTCGCCGTGGAGAGCACCTTTGGGACATCCAATCATCGATAAGACCAGTAAGCATGCCTCTTGTTCAAAGCGGGATAATTCTCTTTTTGAATGGAAGAACTCTACCTCTGGCTACCGAAGGCCTTATTGTAGCAGCAGCTCCGTGAAAGGCAGTCCTCTTACCTTGTTTAGCTCTTGAAGGCATAGTTAGGAGGATGGTCTAAATCGTTGCTCAATCCTGGTCTTTCCCCTTCTAAGGAGTGCTCGCTTCTCTTTATGTTGTGTTTATTAGCATTCCCTTAAGCCCCAAGAACCAACTCTCATTCTTTACACAATCCATCTTCTTTGATTGAAGGCGTGAGGATGGTTCAAGGATGGGAATTTGAGTTAGGATGGGCCAATCAAGCCCTTTGCTGAAAGGTGAAAGGCTAGCTGTAGGCATCCACGGTGGTCTTCCTCTCTCTCCCGATGGTTTATATAGCTTTACTGACCCCTCCATCTCCCCTTTTTTATTTGAAAGTTGATCAAGAGCACTGGCAGTGGAAAAGAGGAAGATGAAGTCAAACTCATAGGATCCTTGGTAAAGAAAAAATGGAACTCGCTTGATCGTCCTCCCATAATTCCCGTCGCAAGATGAGTTGGCCTCAGTTCAACCATTTGATCAATGTTTAGGGAATTGGGGCTAAAGCGGATTCTTTGCTCTAGCCACTAGACATACGGTTAGAGAAAGAGAATTAGATGGAGGGAGTTCTAAGGGTTAGGTTCAGAAAGCAATGGTGGTAAGTCAAGCATGCTATCAAAGAAAAACAAAAAGAGCAGCTCTGGCCGGACAAGTGAATAAAGTGTATATTAACAACCTCCTTGCCGCTACTTCGTTTACTCAATCATCATCTCTCGATATTCACAGTGAGTAAAGCCCCTCTTCCGCCGGTCGGTGGAATGCAAGCAAGTGAGTGTTGGCCCCTCCTACCCTCAATGATGGCAGCTGTCCTTGTTGGGTAGTTGGATATCAATGTGTCCTGTCAAGACTAATAGCATAGGTCACAGGGGATTGACTAGGGATCATTGCTCAACAAGGGGGGTTCCTATTGATTCTTCTCTTTGTTGAGCTCGTTCAAAGGCTTAGTTCCGATGACCACTGACCACTCTCTCAACCTCTCTGCTAAACCAGAGAAAAAGAGGGAGTCTAATGCTTAGATAGATATAGGGTAGAACGATTTTTTAACTATCGAGAGCCTGAAATACGATAATATGGGATCAGCGACTTTGAATTTGAATGAGAGCATGTTAGCGCAGTATCCAATCTCTAAACTAAAGGCGGAAGGTATAGAGAAAACTGGCTAGAATCTCTAGAGGGACTGTCTCAATCAGAAAGGGTCAACTCGATGGATTGAGGGATGGAGACTGGTTCACTACGATCTTTCCCTCTTGGTGTCTATACTGAAGTGTGTCTTTGGTGATTGGATTTCCCTAGGTCTAAGGGGTAGAGCCAATACCTATGTATGGCCTTCTAAATGGGATGCCCTGCTCTTATTGTCTTTCTGCCCCGAAGGAATAAGTTCTTTGCAAAGAGGACTTTCCCGCTTTCCTTTGTGAGGGAGGTTTGTGCTAGAATAGGCAGCTGAAACAATAAGATGGATGGCCAGTGGTCGTTATCCAACTTGACGAGCTGGAAGGCCCACTCAAATAAAGTATGGGAGGCTGGTTAGTAGATCCAACAACCATTTTGCAACGGATCCATTTTAGGGGCTATGGCACTGAGGGAGCCTTCTAGCCGGGCTTATGTGGTGTGCCCTTACTAAATCGGCCTTGCTGCTATGGGTTCTAGGCTCTTTGATGTCCTCAGTTAAGGGATCCCATCGGTGTAGCTGTTTGCGTTTGTGCCTTTTAAGGGCCAGAGCATCCCGACGGTACGGAAAGCAACTAATGAAGCTGATAATCCTTCTCTTTGGATAATGCCAGAGTTAATATGTGCTTGGTAAGCAGCAAGAACAACCTTAGGGGATCAAGGGGACTCAAAGACATTGAACGGGGGTGCCAGATCGAGCGAGTTTATTTCCTTCTTCTCCTTTATCCCAAGCCAAGGATCCTATAAGCACAGACGGAGGATAGCCGCCAGCCAAGGGGCTTAAGCTGTTGATTGATGGGATTTCGTTCAATGGTTAGGTGATTTGTACGGTATAGCAAGGCTAGAAAGGATAACGATCGAAGGGAGGCAATAAGGCAACCAATGGGGAGCATAGATCCATTGCCGCTGATTGTATAAGCCGGCTTGGCACTTGCATTTGTCATTGAATGAGCCTAACCCAGCAAGGGGGGCAGGGGATGCTAGCGCTATCCCTTCCATAAGGATAGGAAGATCCAAGGCTGACTTGGGCCATAACTGCAAGGGGTGTAAGCATACACAACAAGCCCGCTATCAATATGCAGAGAGTGAAGATGGCCTTATGCCCAATCTAATCTCGAAAGGAAGCCCCTATAGATGAATGAAGATGGAGGCCCAAAGCCGCGCTCAATCCCCTAGTTGTCACTAGAAGAAGTTTCGGATTGATAGAATGTGAAGGGGCTCATGCCAAGTTAAAGATTGAACTAAGGGAGGGGGTTGTTAGCTTTTAATGATAACTATTTAACAAGATCTCAGAAGCGAGGCATGCGCGACTCCATGCAATCTCCTCAACAAGTCTTATCACCGGGAGAGGGAGTTAAAGGCTATCTAGATCATCGTCCATGGGTCTATCCCTTCCTCTCCTCCGTAGAGCTTGGATGTATCCTTCTTGAATTGATATGCGGAGATGACTAAGGAAGAGGCATAGAGCTCTATAGAGAACCCTTAAGCTTAAGGAATTCTCATTCTTGAGTTTAAGTCAGTTCTGATCACCGAGAAAGAAGGTTGGTAATAGAATTGATTGGAAAGCCTCGGTAAGGTGATAGAGGGCACGGTACAGATAAGGATCTCATTTCGAATCCTTAAAGAGGGAGAATCAGTCACTTACGAATGTTGATGTTGTCCGGGCTTCAACTCTCGCTTCGCTCGAGCCTTCCTCACTCTCTTTATTCTCTCCGACTTGTGTTGATATGGTGGAGCAGCCTTCTGGTTGGGCTAATCCCTTCTTTTGACGGGCACAGAGAGGTTGAGTTCTAACTATGGAAGGACGAAGACGACTCGGCTCCAAAGGGCTCCTATTCTCCTCGCTATTGGATTGGTTCTACGCAATGGGATGCGCTCAGATTCTTATCTTTGCATTGGTTGAGCTACTTTCTTTGGGCTTTTCCTTCATCATGCTAGGGGCAACTGGCTTGATTTACTCCTTGCCAGACAGTGGATCTTGCCCTTAGCCCCTCTTTCGCTATAAGGCCTCTTGCAATGGGCTCTCCTTCAAAGACTCTTTCTGCCCTTTGCTTTTGGCTGTGTGTTAATACTACTGGTTGCTTGATCCTCCATAGTCAATATAGTCAATATAGGGTCAGTCCTTCTTTTATAAAGTTCTAGTCCGGATTCGACCCTCCTTCTTTCAATTTGTCTAGGCCTTAGCTTGCTTGACTTGGAGGGACTGCTTTCTTTGCTAGAAGGGCAGACCTAGCCGCTTTGCGCCTTTGGTGGTATCGTTATCGTATTCTAAGTAGAAGATCACACGTACTATCCGAAAGGCTGATTCGTCTTAGTCTTCCGCTTTTTCTAAAGGGAGTGAAAAGTCACCCAGTTCACGGTGAGCCGAGGGTTAGGGGAAGAGGTCAGTCCTTTTGCTCTTGTTCAACTCGCCTGTGAACCCTGTTCATGGTTTCATGTGAAAAAGAATAATAAGCGGTCTTTGGTCTTCAGTGAAATGACATGGATCCCTTTAATTTAAGAAGAAGTAAGCTCTAATCACTTTACCTTGACACCCGAGGGGAGACAACTCAACTCAATAGGTAGAGGCTATAGAACCGTTAGGCTAGGCCAATTCGACTTCATTTGTTTGTCTGCTTCGGTTTACCTTCTTTCAGTGGTAGCTTTTGTGGCTAGCTCCTTATCTTGGTCAAAAGCCAAAACAAAACTCTTTCTTTAGTGGCAGTGGCCAAGCCAAATCGCTCAAAGAGGAATCGCCCGACAGAGTGAAAATCCGGCTACTTTTTCTTTTAATAGAACGAAGTCGATTGGTGCATGGGTTGACTTTCTTTAAACGAGTTAGCAGGGCAGGGCTGTCAGCCTCCTTCAGATTAAAAGTAGCAGTAGGAGGGCATGTGTAAGCCGTTCTAAGAGTAAGGGGCCTAGCGAGCCAAAAGGTCTCTGGGTTGACAGTTAACTGATTGCTCATTTCCAAAACCACTAGGCATAGAATGCGCTCTTAGCCTTCTGACTTTCCTTCGTCTAGTAAGATGAGATCCGACCCGAGGCAGGGCTCTTTCATAAGATTGATTGGCCTTTGAATTCAAGCAGGAATGAGAGCCGATTCGATATTGCCCTTCAGGGCAACTAGTCTTTAGGTTAGGGAATGGCAAAAAGCTCTTTTTTTCGAACGAAATCCAATAGTCAATCGCTCCACCACGGACAGAGACTAGGCTGCACCTTCTTCCTCTCCTGCTTGACTGCGCAGCTTTAGTGCTTTACTGTAACAAGGGAATCCACGCATCAAAGCCCCTTTTCCCCGCAGTGGTATAGCAAAGAGTAGGAGTAGGACGTAGCACTAGGCTAAGGCAAGCTTAGAACTGATTGACCTGTAATAAACTGTATAATTAGTACCCGGAAAAGGCCTACCATTAATAGTTCACCGGAAATCCCCCTTTTCTTGATTTTTCTTTCTCGAGGGGCAGAGGGACGTAGATAAGAGCCAAGGAGTGAGTGGCGGATGCTGATCCCACAAGGGAATAGACATTGACATTAATTCTGTAAGATAAGAGGAGATTGATTTTGAAAGCATCTCTCCAGAAATGGTTGAAGAAAATGCTACTGACCTTGGGTTCTTTCACTCATTAATCTGGTATGTATCCTACCAGGTCCTTATTCTGAAATTGACAGCCTTATCCTGGTGCGGGTGTGGGATCCATTCTCTTTATGGCTAATTAGGCTCTTAAGGTAAGGATGACTCTTTCGCCGGCTTCTTTCGCTAAACTTTAAACTTACTTCTAGTAGGAAAATCCTAGTCGCAAGAGAAAGAAATTCTTTTTCTTCAGCGGAGAAGATCACATCGCTTATTCTTTCAACGGAAATAGCAGCAGATTCCTTCAAGTCCCATAGCGGATTTTCAAGCAGCAAATGGTCCGCTTAGTATCCTATTCTAGGATAGGACACTCCATGTAGGTCACTCATCCCCTTGAGAGCTAGTTCCTTCCCTTACTAGTGCTTAAATCCAATCAGGCTTGGCACCTTTTTTCTTCTGTGCGTGGATTGAAGCCTACTCAGAGATTGCTTACTCCTTAAATAAGCCAGTTTTTCTTTGAGTAGTTTCATTTCAAAGAAACTAGCGGACTGATCACTAAATAGATAGAAATAGGTGCGTCTTCCCTCTCCGGAGTGCTGGTAGTGTGGATCCAGCAATGGCATGAAGAACGTCCTTCCAACTCGTCGATACCTGATTCGTGTATATCAGGTGTTGAAATGAAAGCCTTATTTTTAGCATCATAGAATATATGGAATAGGCTTTATGAGTCGCCTACCACGACCTTACTTAACGTTATTCCAATTTAGGCTCCTTTATCAGGCGATTCCGGGTCCGGTCTTATTTCGGAATCAGTACATAATAAGTGCTTAGAGAACGACTCTTTTGAGTATCTCATTTCTGGTAGCAGTACTTCTTTCGATAGCAGCGCACCTTTCCCATCCACATCCAATATAGGTTGTCCTGATCCATATGATGTATAGCACCTTCCCTAGAATGTAGTCCGTACACCCGAGAACTAATAAGCTCTATGGATAATAATTTTTTTTTTTGAAGAAAAACACTTCTCTCGCTTGAGAGACCATCGCTATCACCATCTGGTTTTTATACGTTAGCCCATATAAGAAAGATATAAGTAAGTTCATTTCTACTTAGAAAGATTCCCACGAAGCTTGACAAGTGGGGAGTCCATCGTCACTTGAGCAAAGACAACGTCTTTTTTGAGAAAGGATTGTTTGTAGTGAACCTTGTTGCTGCGGAATAAACTATCTATAGTAAGGACCGTTTGATCCCTCCTAGACGAAAAAGCTTGCTAGCCTTCTTTTTTTTGAAAGAAGGCGTGTTTTGGTAACCATCTTTGCCTCTTCAAATCGCCTTGGCTTAGTAAAAGCGAAGGGTCCAGGAAAAAATGCACCGAGAGGTAGAAAACTCACTATCTGGTGTTTACGTCCTGCGGTAATCAAACATCGCCTCTCGTAGACATTCGCCTTCCTGTGCGGTTATCAACCGCACTCGTATGCCTTTTTTTTGGGGCTTCCCCTTTTTCAATCACCTCCTACCTTATGGAAAGCCCACTGCTGAAGACCCTCAATCGAAAGGTCAAGGATTGTTCGTGCTGTTCCGTATATAGAGAACACCATCTCCGGTTCTTGGAAACCCACCACCGCTCTTCTTCTTATCGCTCTGCTTCTAGCTATTCGGATAGACCACACCTCAGAAAGAAAGCCCGCTATTCTATTCAATATCATGGCAGAAATCCCGGGAATTGGCATCCATTATCAGATGTCTAGGCACAAAAAGAGAGATATGCCAGAAAGACAGGATACGGGTACTCTACTCTACGGGAGAAGGGATGGGATTTGGCACGCTGAAACCCTAAGTCCCCTGTTCCCTTTCTTATGATAAAAGAGATTGTTGAGTCCAATTGTGGGTGGAGAAGGCGTCTATGCTTGAAACTGATCCTTAAGATTGGAATCGTTTAGCGTCTATCTATTCCGTGTATTCTTGTGAGGAGAAGCCCCCTTTCCCTGCTTTCTATATCTTTATGACGAATAGGTTTGATGATTCCGTTGTCTCTCTTTCCTAGGCCTGTTCCAGGTGTGTACCCGGATCTAAGCTCCGAAACCTGCTTTTCTTAAGCCCGACGTCTGTCACTTTCAATAGTAAGCTTATTCGATGTCCTCCTTCGCTTGACCTATTTGAATTGAACTAGAGCTTTCGTGATTGATTGATTGACAGACAGACCGGATTTCCAACTAGATTCCTATTGAGATCCTTGACGACCTACCAGATGATCATCCTAGAGTTCCCTCTAGCGAAGTTTTGTCAAAAGACATAGACCGTGGCGTGGCATTAGTTCTAGCTCTCATTTCTTGCTTTTCATAGCTAACTGCCCAGACAAAGAAGGTCAGAGAAGGCTCAGGTATGATTAAGTCTCAATCGATTCTCACTACCGAATCGATTTCTCCCAAGGCTAAAGAAAGCACTGAGCCTGCTCCGAAAATGCTGTGAGAAAGAGGATCTGTTGGTTTAGGAAAACTATCACTTTTGGTTCATGAAGAAGCGGCCCCTCCGCATCAAGATAGTCAATCGATAGAGGTGTTGGGGTCTTATTCCTCAAATCGGTTATCGGTGAAATGACTCTCATTGGTTGGAAGTACCAAAGACTCCCTAGCTTCCTGAAAACAAAAGTAAGAGCATCTTCTTCTTCCATTGCGACAGGAGCTCATTCTTTGAGAATCTAATCTGCACTTGACTACTAGCCATAGCGCTTCTTCAAGCAAAGTTACAGCAGCTATCACGACTGCGGCAGCTACGAGAAGAGGCTATCGGCACTAGAGAGAGTGCCAGACATCGGTGTAAAAGATTGAGTGGGATCGGTTACTAATTTATTCTCCGGCGAGGTCGCATCGGCAAAAGAAGAGTACTCATCGATCAAATTCCAGCCTCAGTGCTCTAACCTTCCGAAGCAATTTCACTCCATTCCATATTCGGTTTTAGGACTTACTTATAGGCGTCACTCTCCTGGTAAGGCGTAGGTATAGGGAATAGGACAAAAGGATTAGGCTTTGACCAGGAAGGCTTCGGGGAAAGTCGTGGGTTCAAAGAAGTATGAGTCTGCAGTAACAGTAAGCGCTGATAGAAGATTGGCTGGTATAGAATCCGCGGTAAGGAAGCAGCCTGTGACTGTAGTCCCCTCCTCGCAAAGAAATGCTTTCGGGGAAGGGTTCGAGGAGTATACTAGCCGGCTAAGTGTGAAGTAAGAGGATGCAGTAAGCTGGTATTGAATCAGCTAAGAAAGAACAATAGACGTTGATAGATGGGCATAGTTCAGATATCCCCTTTGAAAGGGAAGAGCCAGATTCGTTGAAGCTGCAAAGGGAAATGAGCTTCGTCAGAGAATTGTTGAACGAGTGAGACGGACTACTATATAGGAAGGGATTTCATCTACCCCAAGATGCGGTAACTTCTAGATTGTATCTACTCGATTGGATCAAATTTAAGCATTGAATGAATAAAATAAGGAGATCAACATTCAATTCGAGATTCTCCTGCGGTACCAGAGAAGACACTAGGCGTCATCCATTGTATCCTCTACGGAAGAAGCTTTCCCTTAAAATTCTACGGGAATGAATCCCAGGGCTTATTACCTTTCGGGTTTTAGGCAAAATCCGCATTTGATTAATTAAAGAATGAAAAGTACCTATTCTTTTATATAAAAGATCAGGAAATCTCCACCGGAGAAGATCCGGATCCGGTACTGCAAGAGGAAGATTCGCATCTGAGTAAGGGACATCCTCTGGGGTCAAGTATAAAAATAACTAATCTGAAACCTCGGCTGATGAGGTTTCTTCTTTCTCCAACCTCTTGTGATCACCTTTCCCAGCTTTATTTTCTGCTGTGTACTTCACTGCCAAACCTACGTTTGCCTTCCTTTCTGCTTCAGCTTGCAACTTTTTCTTTGCGGAAGCCCTTTTCCTTAGCATCTTCCTCCTCTGAGTTCTGGTCAGTTTGGGTGACTGTGCCCCTACGGGTGTCCCTTCTGCAGCCTTCTTTTCAGACTTGGATTTCTGGACAGCAGACACCCATTGATCAGCAGGTGGAATGGGGACCTTAACCATCCTAGATTTCTCTGGAAAGTTAGGCATCTTCCCAAACATTGCCAGCTGATTTGGTCTAGGTCTTCTGCTCTGGAAGCTCCTCTGCTGCACCCAAGTTCTCCTCTGCTGCCCCCCAAGTGACAGAACTGGCTGCTTGGGGACCAACTTCTGAGCAGCATCCTGTCTGGCAGAACCTAACTTGATGGCTCCAGAATCCACTAATTCTGCATGGAGGAGATTCGAACAGCTCTCACACATCCTATGCCTCAAAACCTTCAGGTTTTCAACCAGTCTAGTCATTCCAGGAGGACTCTGCAATACCTGCTTGTATGTCATCCCAGTCTCACTTGCCCTCGAGGACTCAGAACCACTTTTCATCATCCCTTCAGTAGCATTCCATTGGTCAACTGACATGGCCTGCTTCCCTTTTCTTTCAGGAATGAGAAAATCCTCAAGTCCCATGGCACACCTTGTGCCTGCACAGAGACTGAAGTATTCAGATTAATGCTAATCACATTCAAGTCAACTAAAGAAGGAAAAGGAAACCTATCCACCCCCATCATCAAGAGGACATCGATTCATCTTGGCAGCTACCGATTACTTTTCTAGATGGGCAGAAGTGGTTTCGCTTAAAGAGGTGAAAGCTGAAACGGTGATCAGGTTCATGCAGAACAAGATCATCTATCCTTTCGGAATCCCAAGGCGGATCGCTTCGGAACTATGGGAGAATAAATAGGCTTAGGGCGGGTACGGATAAAAAGCGGCTGCCTTCGTTGATTCCCCACGAAGGAATCGGAATCTCGCTACTTCCCCTTACTGTCCTAAGCGTGGGAGAAGGATTAAAAACCTTGTGTGAAGGAAAGGCTGTCAAAGTCGTTGACCAAAAATCTGTCTACATAGCTCCCTTTGAAGGTGGAGCTTCGCGGGGATCGTACGTCAGCCAAGGCGTTAGACCGGAGCGCGTCCCTGCAGGTGCAGGTGAATCTCTCAGCTTCTCTTCTTTCTGTCCCTCCTCGGTGCCTCTTCCTGGCTACTCCACTCCAAGTCGGAATGGGTGCCACAAACACAGCTTGTACTGGCTAAACATCTCCTATCTTTCCATTTGAAGGAGTCTATCCCACTGCTTAAGTCTGACAAATGTCTGACACTACTATATCGGACGTAAAGTCTTGCCCGGCCTCACTGAGTGGATCTGGTGCCCACACCCTAGCTAGTCCTCTTAGCTTTATTGGAGCAGGTGCCCAAGCTTCTTTGGCTAAAGCACATCTCCTGTCTGAACCCTTGACCGATTCGAAAGACAAATGCACAAACCCACATTGAAGAAAGAGATGATCGAGTCTCTTACGCCATCCTAGGCGGTTCTCCCGTAGCGTCTCCGCCGGCTACTTTCTAAGGTTCAGGGTTGTCTGCCTATCCTAGGTGACCTTCTTCGTCTACTACAACTAGAGGTGTGTGCCATAGAGTGTGGTACAGGTGTCACCAGTCCCACAAAGGGACAGATTAGTTTTTGATCTCGTCAACTCGGAACTCATAGCTGCTAGCAACTCCTAGCTACAACTCGAACTCCTTAGCTACTAAAACAAGAACTCTTTCACTCGGGCTACTTTTCTTATCGGGCAAGTTGCCACCCGTTTGTTCAATACCCGAACTCTAGTAAGTAGCAACATCTGTCGAGAAGAACCATCCCTACCGGATCGGACATGTAACCAGTCTTCTCCGCTTGAGAGGGAAAGACGGCTGCTCTGTGAACAACCCTAGTTGCTGGTCCTGCTCCTGCTGCTGTCTGAACTGCCACCTCTGCTCCAATACATAAAGCAGCTCCAGCTGAAGTGTAGCAGCTCCGTCCCATTCATCACTGCTTTCTGTTAAAAAGAAAAGAGCTGCTCCTCTCCGATCTCAGTCCTTCCTCTCTCTAGTCAGAAATAGCGTAAGTTAATCAGGATGGATCGACAGGCTTTCCAAACCTACTAGTCTCTTCCTCGGACCTAGCATTGCTGCCTGGCCCATCACCTTGATATGATGCACGCTCGGTAAGGTCTTACCATCCCCCCTTCCATAGCCATATTCTGGGAACCTCGGACGATAGCTTTACCCCGATGAAACGGATCGGGAACCAGCTAAGGCGCCGTAGAGTCCCCTAAAGGCGTAACTGACAGGTTCTGTTCTATCTGCCCATCCGAGTCATCCCGTACTCTAAAAAAAAAGCAGAGGTGAGGTCCGGAGAGTGGGACGGATCTACCTGGCCAAGGTGCCAATGTAAAGTGGTTCTCCGAAATGTTGGAATATGCTCTACCTGCGGTACCTAACTAGCCTTTCACTACAGCTGTTTCATCAACTACAGCAATATCCGATGTAGCGCATTCTCCCTCTTTCTTTCGCATTTCACTACTGTCAGATAGCTAGTAAGTAGTTCTTCCATTTACAGTTGTGATCGTTGTTGTCCCAGCTCTTGTCCTTCCTCTTTGATTCAAGACAAAGAATATAGGCTATAGTTGCTTTCCCGAGTGAAAAAGGTCTAGTGGAATCTCCGAACGAACACTACGAATCTGTATGCTCGTGCTTTCCGGGAAGGGGTCAGTCCTTCTCCAATTAGCATCTCACCTGATCGTCTGCTGAGTGAATAGCAGCAAGTGCTAGTTCAAGTCAGTAATCATTTGATGCGCGGGATCTTTACTGTGACGAGTAAGAAAAGAAGGTTGAAGTACTACGGATATCAGAGCTTTAGTTTAAGTGATTCAAATCAGTGAACTGTACTCGTCCAA